ATCCGACCTCGCCTTCGGATCAATCGACATTTTTCACAAATCTTACGAACAGACGCTCCTATTTTCATATTTGTCATTCCTTAACTTAATCCCGAATCTATTTATGGGAAGAAAATAGGGTTTCCTTACTTTAACTTCTAATTGTGTCCCCCCTCCAAGAAGGGTATGTGAAATTTTTTCGAAAACATAACTTAGAATCCGATTTTCATTTTATAAAGGAACCAGAAGCATGCCCTGAGAAGTAATTCGATAATTAATTCCTTATAAGCTTTTTCTTTTTTTTTTCCGGTTAAAACCTCTTTATTGTATGAGGAATAATATTCAAAATCTGTGTTTTCTCCCTTTTTCCAAAAAATGGGGGTAGACGTTTCTTATATGATTAGTATGTCAGAAATATTACCATATATAACATAAAACTTCTCCGCCGATTTTTTCTAATCGAGCCTCTCGATCTGTCATTATACCCCTCGAAGTAGAAAGAATTACAATCCCCATACCTCCTAAAATTCTAGGAATTTTTTGATAGTTATAATAGATTCGTAGACCGGGTGTACTGATCCGTTTTAAATTTAAAAAAGTTTTATATGATCCTTTCGTATTTCTTCTATATCGTAGAGTTAAAACTAAAAAAGATTTGTCGCTTTCCCGATGTTTTCTCACGTTTTCAATAAAACCCTCTCGTAAAAGTATTTTTACAGTGTTTTCGGTGATGTTAGTAAATGGTATTTGAACAGTTCTTTTTCTATTCATGTCAGCATTGCGTATAGAGGTTATTATGTCAGCGATGGTGTCCTTACCCATGATAAACGAAAATGATTCTTGACCCTTACTTGCGATATAATCAACGTGCTCATTTTTTCTATTTTTTGTTTCTATTTCCGTCTATTATTATTATTTATCTATTATTCTTGTTTTTTTTATTTAGGTTATGAATTATGAAATAGATACTGAAATATATCCATCTATATAGATCTCTAATATATACTACACTACAAAAGGTATATATGTCATATATAATCTAAAAAAGAATCTATTTTTTTTTTTTTCATAATATATCTATATCAAGGTCTTGTTTTATAATATCTCAGGCGCTAATGAAACTATTTTAGTGAAATTGAACTGTCTCAATTCCCGGGCGATTGCGCAAAAAATTCGAGTTCCTTTTGGATTTCCTTCTTGATCAATGACAACTGCAGCATTATCATCATACTGTATTATTATACCATTGCTACGTTTGAGTTCTTTACAAGTACGTACAATTACAGCTCTGATCACTTCTGATCTTTCTAAGGGTGTATTCGGTACTGCTTCTTTGATTACAGCAACAACAATGTCACCAATATAAGCGTATCGTCGATTACTAGCTCCTATGATTCGAATACACATCAATTTGCGGGCTCCGCTATTATCGGCTACATTTAAATGGGTTTGAGGTTGAATCATATCATTTTTTTCCGTCTAAAACAAAAAGTTGAAGTAAAAAAAAAATATTCTGTGTTCAAAAAAAAGAAAGTTACAATTGCAATTTTTTTTGTTTTTATACGAAAGACCAGACCTCTTTCCTTTGGTTCTAATTATTATCCTGAAATAATGAATTGAGTTCGTATAGGCATTTTGGATGCTGCTATTGAAATAGCTTTTCTGGCTATATTTTCTGCGACTCCGCCCATTTCATAAACTATTTTTCCGGGTTTAACTACGGCTACCCAATATTCGGGAGATCCCTTTCCCGAACCCATACGCGTTTCGGTAGGTCTTACTGTAACAGGTTTATCCGGAAATATGCGTACCCATATTTGTCCACCTCGGCGCACATTTCGTGACATTGCCCTCCGCCCCGCTTCTATTTGTCTAGATGTTATCCAAGCTGGTTCAAGTGCCTGAAGAGCATATCTTCCAAAGCAAATTTGATTACCTCGATGGGATATTCCTTTCATTCTTCCTCTATGTTGTTTACGGAATCTGGTTCTTTTTGGGTTATAGTTGATGATTGTTTCTCAATTTCATCTCTATTGCAGAACCGTACGTGAGATTTTCACCTCATACGGCTCCTCGCGAATGAAGCGATTTAAAAAACGAAAATAAAAATGGAGATTTAACCGATAAACGAATATACAATACCATCCATATGTTTAATGAAAAATAGAGTCGCTGGATTTTTTTCTATTTTATAGAATCTAGTGATCTATGAAAAATTTGTATATCTTGTTTTAATATAATATATGACGAAATTTTTATTCTTATAGACAATTTTTGCTATCTGTATATAACTAACTATATATATAATGATGTTGTTTTGGTATAAGATTCGAACGAATACTTATTATTATCATATCGTATTGGGAAAGATTTTTAAATTCAAAAAATCCAAAATTTCGCGGGCGAAAATTTACCCTTTCATGATCAATTTTCGATGAAATGGGGGGTTAGCCCTCGACTCCTCAAAAAAAAATGGATTGGTTCTTAGTTCATTCCGCCATCCTACCTAATGAATGATTAA